GCTAGCGTAGCTTAATTAAAGCATAACACTGAAGATGTTAAGATGGGCCCTAGAAAGCCCCGCGGGCACAAAGGCTTGGTCCTGACTTTACTGTCAGCTTTAGCTATACTTACACATGCAAGTATCCGCCCCCCTGTGAGAATGCCCACAGTTCCCTGCTTGGGAACAAGGAGCTGGTATCAGGCACACCCTCTGTAGCCCATGACACCTTGCTTAGCCACACCCTCAAGGGAAATCAGCAGTGATAGATATTAAGCTATGAGTGAAAACTCGACTTAGTTAAAGCTAAGAGGGCCGGTAAAACTCGTGCCAGCCACCGCGGTTATACGAGAGGCCCAAGTTGACAGACAACGGCGTAAAGAGTGGTTAAGGAAACCCAAAAACTAAAGCCGAACGCTCTCAGAGCTGTTATACGCATCCGAAGGTATGAAGCCCAACTACGAAAGTGGCTTTACATCACCCGAACCCACGAAAGCTAAGAAACAAACTGGGATTAGATACCCCACTATGCTTAGCCCTAAACATCGATTATTTACTACACCCTAAATCCGCCCGGGAATTACGAGCATAAGTTTAAAACCCAAAGGACTTGGCGGTGCTTAACATCCACCTAGAGGAGCCTGTTCTAGAACCGATAACCCCCGTTCAACCTCACCCTCCCTTGCTTTTCCCGCCTATATACCACCGTCGTCAGCTTACCCTGTGAAGGTTTTATAGTAAGCAAAGTTGGCACAGCCTAAAACGTCAGGTCGAGGTGTAGTGCATGAGAGGGGAAGAAATGGGCTACATTCGCTACTAATAGCGAATTACGAATGTTGCATTGAAACATGCAGCTGAAGGAGGATTTAGCAGTAAGCAGAAAGCAGAGCGTCCCGCTGAAACTGGCCCTAAAGCGCGCACACACCGCCCGTCACCCTCCCCAAGCTTCCGGCCCTAATTAACTAAAACCCTACAACTGCAAAGGAGAGGAAAGTCGTAACATGGTAAGTGTACCGGAAGGTGCGCTTGGAAAAATCAGAGTGTAGCTAAGCTAGAAAAGCATCTCCCTTACACTGAGAAGTCATCCGTGCAAATCGGATCACCCTGACGCCTATCAGCTAGCCCCACCCCCCAACAACAACAAATCAACATAAATAACCCCAAAAACACGCAAGACTACACGAACTAAACCATTCTCCCACCCTAGTATTGGGCGACAGAAAAGGAACTAGTGGAGCAATAGAGAAAGTACCGCAAGGGAACGCTGAAAGAGAGATGAAATAGCCCAGTAAAGCTTAAAAAAACAGAGATTTAAACTCGTACCTTTTGCATCATGATTTAGCTAGCACCCTCAAGCAAAGAGCCCTTTAGTTTGATAACCCGAAACTAGGTGAGCTACTCCAAGACAGCCTATCAATTAGGGCGAACCCGTCTCTGTGGCAAAAGAGTGGGAAGAGCTTCGAGTAGAGGTGACAGACCTACCGAACCTAGTAATAGCTGGTTGCCTGGGAACTGGATAGAAGTTCAGCCTCATGGCTTCTCCCTTCACCTCCGTACTAACTTCCTCCGGATACTGTAAGAAACCATGAGAGTTAGTCAAAGGGGGTACAGCCCCTTTGAACCAAGATACAACTTTTACAGGTGGGTAAAGATCATAATAATTAAGGAAAAATGTTTGGGTGGGCCTAAAAGCAGCCATCCCCATAGAAAGCGTTAAAGCTCCGACATACTCTTCCTCCTCTTATCCTGATAACTTTATCTTAACCCCCTAACCTTACCAGGCCGCCCCATGCCAACATGGGCGTGACCATGCTAATATGAGTAATAAGAGAGCCCTACCCCTCTCTCCTCGCACACGTGTAAATCGGAACGGACTACCCACCGAAACTTAACGGCCCCAAACAAAGAGGGTATTGAAAAATTACCTAAGCAAACCAGAAAACCATCCATCTCCTTACCGTTAACCCCACACTGGTGTGCCACAAAGGAAAGACTAAAAGAAAGAGAAGGAACTCGGCAAACACATGAAGCCTCGCCTGTTTACCAAAAACATCGCCTCTTGCAAAACTAAAGAATAAGAGGTCCCGCCTGCCCAGTGACAACTAGTTCAACGGCCGCGGTATTTTGACCGTGCAAAGGTAGCGTAATCACTTGTCTTTTAAATGAAGACCTGTATGAATGGCATAACGAGGGCTTAGCTGTCTCCTCTATCCAGTCAATGAAATTGATCTCCCCGTGCAGAAGCGGGGGTAAAACCATAAGACGAGAAGACCCTATGGAGCTTTAGACACTAAGGCAGATCACGTTAAACAACTCCCAATAAGGAACAAAACTGAATGAGTCCTGCTTAAATGTCTTCGGTTGGGGCGACCATGGGGAAATAAAAAACCCCCACGTGGACTGGGAGCACCTTCCCCCTCTTCCCTCCTCCCAAAACTGAGAGCTACCGCTCTAATTAACAGAAATTCTGACCAAAAATGATCCGGCAACGCCGATCAACGGACCAAGTTACCCTAGGGATAACAGCGCAATCCCCTTTTAGAGCCCATATCGACAAGGGGGTTTACGACCTCGATGTTGGATCAGGACATCCTAATGGTGCAGCCGCTATTAAGGGTTCGTTTGTTCAACGATTAAAGTCCTACGTGATCTGAGTTCAGACCGGAGTAATCCAGGTCAGTTTCTATCTATGCTATGATCTTTTCTAGTACGAAAGGACCGAAAAGAAGAGGCCCCTGCTTTAAGTACGCCTCACCCCCACCTAATGAAAGCATCTAAACTAGGCAAGAGGGCATGCCCTTCATGCCCAAGAAAACGGCATGTTAAGGTGGCAGAGCCCGGCGACTGCAAAAGACCTAAGCCCTTTCCACAGAGGTTCAAATCCTCTCCTTAGCTATGATCTCCACACTTATTACCCATATCCTCAACCCTCTAGCCTTCATCGTCCCCGTCCTCCTAGCCGTTGCGTTCCTCACCCTCCTTGAACGAAAAGTACTAGGTTACATACAACTACGAAAAGGCCCAAACGTTGTTGGACCTTACGGCCTTCTTCAGCCTATCGCCGACGGCGTAAAACTATTTATTAAAGAACCTGTCCGCCCCTCCACCTCCTCCCCCGTCTTATTCCTCCTTACCCCTATGCTAGCTCTCACCCTTGCCCTCACTCTTTGAGCCCCTATGCCTCTTCCCTACCCTGTTGTAGATTTAAATCTAGGTATTCTTTTTATTCTGGCACTATCAAGCCTCGCAGTCTACTCTATCCTAGGCTCAGGCTGAGCCTCCAACTCAAAATACGCCCTCATCGGAGCTCTTCGTGCCGTAGCCCAAACCATTTCCTACGAAGTCAGCTTAGGACTCATCCTCCTTAACATCATCATTTTCACAGGAGGGTTCACCCTCCAAACCTTTAACACCGCCCAAGAAGGCATTTGGCTAGTCCTTCCAGCCTGACCCCTAGCAGCAATATGATACATTTCCACCCTAGCAGAAACCAATCGTGCTCCCTTCGACCTAACAGAAGGTGAATCCGAACTAGTCTCTGGCTTTAACGTCGAATACGCAGGGGGCCCCTTTGCCCTATTCTTCCTAGCAGAATATGCCAACATCCTACTTATAAACACGCTTTCTGCCACCCTATTCTTAGGAGCTTCTCACATTCCTACTATTCCTGAACTTACTGCTGTAAACCTCATAACTAAAGCAGCACTACTATCCATTGTATTCCTATGAGTTCGAGCCTCCTACCCTCGATTCCGATACGACCAACTCATGCACCTTATCTGAAAAAACTTCCTCCCCTTAACACTCGCACTGGTTATTTGACACCTCGCGCTACCAATCGCATTCGCCGGCCTCCCACCCCAACTCTAACCCCGGAGCTGTGCCTGAAGTAAAGGGCCACTTTGATAGAGTGAACCATGGGGGTTAAAGTCCCCCCGGCTCCTTAGAAAGAAGGGATTCGAACCCTACCTAAAGAGATCAAAACTCTTAGTGCTTCCGCTACACCACTTCCTAGTAAAGTCAGCTAAACAAGCTATTGGGCCCATACCCCAAATATGTAGGTTAAACCCCTTCCTCTACTAATGAACCCGTACATTTTAGCCACCTTACTGTTTGGACTAGGCCTAGGTACTACAGTTACATTTGCTAGCTCACACTGGCTCCTAGCATGAATGGGGTTAGAAATTAACACCCTCGCCATCCTTCCCCTTATGGCTCAACATCACCACCCCCGAGCAGTTGAAGCAACCACCAAGTATTTCCTCACTCAGGCTACCGCAGCCGCCATACTATTATTTGCTAGCACAACCAACGCTTGACTCACCGGCCAATGAGATATTCTCCACATATCCCACCCCCTCCCTACAACAATAATTACCCTTGCTTTAGCCCTAAAAATTGGGCTAGCCCCAACACATACATGACTTCCCGAAGTACTTCAAGGCCTAGACCTGACCACAGGACTCATTTTATCTACCTGACAAAAACTAGCACCCTTCGCCCTCCTTCTACAAATTCAAACAACTAACCCTACAATCCTTATTCTGCTCGGAGTCCTATCAACACTTGTAGGCGGCTGGGGAGGCTTAAACCAAACCCAATTACGGAAAATTCTTGCTTATTCCTCAATCGCACACCTAGGCTGAATAATTTTAATCCTACAATTCTCCCCTTCCCTCACCCTCCTGGCATTACTCACATATTTCATTATGACATTCTCAACTTTCCTAGTCTTTAAACTCAATAAATCAACTAACATTAACACACTCGCCACCTCCTGAACTAAAGCCCCCATCCTCACATCACTCGCACCTCTAGTTCTCCTTTCACTAGGCGGCCTTCCCCCTCTCACAGGCTTCATGCCGAAATGGCTAATCCTTCAAGAACTAGCCAAACAAGACCTAGCCCCCTTGGCCACCCTAGCTGCTCTAACTGCCCTCCTCAGCCTTTACTTCTACCTTCGCATCTCTTACGCTATAACCTTAACTATATTCCCCAATAACTTAACAGGTACAACCCCATGGCGATTCTCATCCTCCCAACTTTCCCTACCCTTGGCCATTTCAACCACAGCAACAATCTCCCTTCTTCCCCTCACACCCGCCGCAGTTGCCCTTCTTACCCCCTAAGGGACTTAGGATAGCACAAGACCAAGAGCCTTCAAAGCCCTAAGCGGGAGTGAAAATCTCCCAGTCCCTGATAAGACTTGCGGGACATTACCCCACATCTCCTGCATGCAAAACAGACACTTTAATTAAGCTAAAGCCTTCCTAGATAGGCAGGCCTCGATCCTACAAACTCTTAGTTAACAGCTAAGTGCTCAAACCAGCGAGCATCTATCTACCTTTCCCCCGCCTAATCAGACAAATAATAGGCGGGGGAAAGCCCCGGCAGGGGGTTAGCCTGCTTCTTTAGATTTGCAATCTAATATGTAAAACACCTCAGGGCTTGGTAAGAAGAGGATTCGAACCTCTGTCTATGGGGCTACAATCCACCGCTTAAAACTCAGCCATCCTACCTGTGGCAATCACACGTTGATTTTTCTCGACCAATCACAAAGACATCGGCACCCTCTATCTAGTATTTGGTGCTTGAGCCGGAATGGTGGGCACTGCCCTGAGCCTCCTAATTCGAGCTGAACTTAGCCAACCTGGCGCTTTACTAGGCGATGATCAAATTTATAACGTAATCGTTACAGCCCACGCCTTCGTAATAATCTTCTTTATAGTAATGCCAATTATGATTGGAGGTTTCGGAAACTGACTGATCCCTCTAATGATCGGAGCCCCAGACATGGCCTTCCCTCGTATAAACAACATGAGCTTTTGACTGCTCCCTCCTTCATTCCTTCTACTCCTCGCCTCCTCCGGGGTTGAAGCCGGGGCCGGCACAGGGTGAACCGTTTACCCGCCTCTAGCAGGTAACCTAGCCCACGCAGGAGCATCTGTTGACCTGACTATTTTCTCTCTCCATCTAGCTGGTATTTCCTCCATCTTAGGAGCTATCAACTTTATCACTACCATCATTAACATGAAACCAGCTGCCGTTTCAATGTACCAAATCCCCCTATTCGTCTGAGCAGTACTAATTACAGCTGTCCTTCTACTCCTTTCTCTGCCCGTCCTAGCTGCTGGGATCACAATGCTTCTCACGGATCGAAATCTTAACACTGCCTTCTTCGACCCAGCAGGGGGTGGTGATCCAATCCTTTATCAACACCTATTCTGATTCTTCGGACACCCAGAGGTTTATATTCTTATTTTACCAGGCTTCGGAATGATCTCCCATATTGTTGCCTACTATTCTGGTAAAAAAGAACCTTTCGGTTATATGGGAATGGTTTGAGCTATGATGGCTATTGGCCTTCTAGGCTTCATTGTCTGAGCCCATCACATGTTTACAGTCGGAATGGACGTTGACACACGTGCCTACTTCACATCTGCTACAATGATCATTGCCATCCCAACCGGTGTTAAAGTCTTTAGCTGACTCGCAACCCTTCATGGAGGCTCTATCAAATGAGAAACTCCACTTCTGTGAGCCCTTGGCTTTATCTTCCTATTTACAGTTGGAGGACTAACCGGGATCGTGCTTGCCAACTCCTCGCTAGACATTGTCCTTCACGATACATATTATGTAGTAGCCCACTTCCACTACGTTCTCTCTATGGGAGCCGTCTTTGCCATCGTTGCCGCTTTCGTCCACTGATTCCCCTTATTTACCGGTTACACGCTGCACAGCACATGAACAAAAATCCACTTCGGAGTAATGTTCGTAGGTGTAAACCTCACATTCTTCCCACAACACTTCCTAGGGCTAGCTGGTATGCCTCGGCGATACTCAGACTACCCAGACGCCTACACCCTATGAAATACAGTTTCCTCTATTGGATCCCTTGTCTCACTTGTTGCTGTAATTATGTTCCTATTTATTATTTGAGAAGCATTTACAGCCAAACGAGAAGTACTTTCAGTAGAACTCACCGCTACAAACGTAGAGTGACTGCACGGCTGCCCACCCCCATACCACACCTTCGAACAGCCTGCATTTATTCAAGTACGATCAAACTAACGAGAAAGGGAGGAGTTGAACCCCCATGAATTGGTTTCAAGCCAACCACATAACCGCTCTGTCACTTTCTTCATAAGACACTAGTAAAAAGCTATTACACTGCCTTGTCGAGGCAGAATTGCGGGTTAAACCCCCGCGTGTCTTGTTTCATAATGGCACATCCCTCGCAACTAGGATTTCAAGATGCAGCTTCACCTCTGATAGAAGAACTTCTTCATTTCCACGACCACGCCCTAATGATCGTCTTTTTAATCAGCACAATAGTACTTTACATTATTGTGGCTATGGTTACCGCTAAATTTACTGACAAACTCATCTTGGACTCCCAAGAAATTGAAATTATTTGAACCCTCCTTCCCGCAATTATCCTTATCCTCATTGCCCTCCCTTCCCTTCGCATTCTTTACCTAATAGACGAAATTAATGACCCACATTTAACTATTAAAGCCATGGGTCACCAATGATACTGAAGCTATGAGTATACAGACTACGAAGATCTTGGATTCGACTCATACATGATCCCCACCCAAGACCTGACACCCGGTCAATTCCGTCTCTTAGAAGCAGACCACCGAATGGTGATCCCAGTCGAATCACCAATTCGAGTCCTCATTTCCGCCGAAGATGTTCTACACTCCTGAGCCATCCCCTCCCTAGGAGTAAAAGTTGATGCAGTTCCCGGACGACTCAACCAAACAACCTTCATTGTTAATCGACCCGGAGTATTCTATGGACAATGCTCAGAAATTTGCGGGGCTAATCATAGCTTTATACCTATTGTAGTTGAGGCAGTCCCTCTCGAACACTTTGAAAACTGAACCTCTCTAATAATCGAAGACGCCTCGCTAAGAAGCTAAACAGGTCCAGCGTTAGCCTTTTAAGCTAAAGATTGGTGACTACCACCCACCCTTAGCGACATGCCCCAACTTAATCCCACACCCTGATTTGCTATCCTAGCTTTTTCCTGATTGATCTTCCTAACCGTAATTCCCCCTAAAGTCTTAGCACACTCTTTCCCTAACGAACCCACCTCTCACAGCACCGAAAAACCCAAAACAGAACCCTGAAACTGACCATGGTACTAAGCTTCTTCGACCAATTTATAAGCCCCACCTACCTCGGCATCCCGCTAATTGCCCTTGCTTTAGCCCTCCCCTGAATCCTATACCCAACACCATCAAATCGCTGATTAAATAACCGATTACTCACCCTCCAAGGCTGATTCATCAACCGATTTACACAACAACTACTATTACCCCTTAACCCCGGAGGCCACAAATGAGCCCTTCTCTTCACCTCCCTTATGGTCTTCCTAATCTCATTAAACATGCTAGGCCTACTACCTTACACCTTCACCCCTACAACCCAACTATCCTTAAACATGGGCCTTGCAGTTCCCCTCTGACTTGTAACAGTCATTATTGGAATACGAAACCAACCAACCCACGCCCTAGGTCACCTCCTCCCTGAAGGAACCCCAACCCTTCTAATCCCCGTTCTTATTATTATCGAAACTATCAGCCTATTCATTCGCCCTCTTGCCCTAGGGGTCCGACTGACTGCCAACTTAACAGCTGGCCACCTACTAATTCAACTTATTGCAACAGCCGCCTTCGTACTCCTCCCCCTTATGCCAACCGTAGCTATTTTAACAGCCACACTCCTATTCCTACTTACCCTACTGGAGGTCGCTGTAGCTATAATCCAAGCTTATGTCTTCGTCCTCCTTCTAAGCCTCTACCTACAAGAAAACGTTTAATGGCCCATCAATCACACCCATACCACATAGTCGACCCCAGCCCGTGACCTTTAACGGGCGCCGTCGCTGCCCTACTAATGACATCAGGTCTCGCAATCTGATTCCACTTCCACTCCGTCTCCCTTATAACATTAGGCACTGCTCTACTTGTCCTAACAATCTGCCAGTGATGACGTGACGTCGTCCGAGAAGGCACATTCCAAGGACACCACACCCCTCCTGTCCAAAAAGGTCTTCGATATGGGATGATCCTTTTTATTACTTCTGAAGTGCTCTTTTTCCTAGGTTTCTTCTGAGCCTTTTACCACTCAAGCTTAGCCCCTACACCTGAACTTGGAGGTCATTGACCCCCCACAGGCATTACTGCCTTAGACCCCTTTGAAGTTCCACTTCTTAATACCGCTGTTCTACTTGCTTCCGGAGTAACAGTCACCTGAGCCCACCATAGCATTATGGAGGCAAAACGAAAACAAGCAATCCAATCTCTTGCACTTACAATTCTCCTTGGTGCTTACTTTACCCTCCTGCAAGCCCTAGAGTACAGCGAAGCACCATTTACAATCGCAGACGGAGTCTACGGCGCCACCTTCTTCGTAGCAACCGGGTTCCACGGCCTCCACGTCCTTATTGGCTCAACTTTCCTAGCTGTCTGCCTACTCCGACAAATCCGCCACCACTTTACCTCAAGCCACCACTTCGGCTTCGAAGCAGCCGCCTGATACTGACACTTCGTAGATGTTGTTTGACTCTTCCTATACATCTCCATCTACTGATGAGGATCATAATCTTTCTAGTATTAAAGTGAGTATAAGTGACTTCCAATCACCTGGTCTTGGTTAAAATCCAAGGAAAGATAATGAACTTAATCACAACAATTATTACCATTACTATTGCACTCTCTACTATCCTCGCTATCGTCTCCTTCTGACTCCCTCAAATAACCCCTGACCACGAAAAACTCTCTCCATACGAATGCGGGTTTGACCCTCTTGGATCTGCCCGACTACCCTTCTCCCTCCGATTCTTTCTCGTTGCAATCCTCTTTCTTCTTTTTGACCTAGAAATTGCCCTACTGCTCCCTCTCCCCTGAGGGGACCAATTGACATCCCCCCTCCTGACCTTCTTCTGGGCCTCCGCCGTCTTAATCCTCCTCACCCTCGGCCTAATCTATGAATGACTTCAAGGAGGGTTAGAATGAGCCGAATAGGTGGCTAGTCTAAAAAAAACATTTGATTTCGGCTCAAAAACTTGTGGTTAAAGTCCGCAGCTGCCTAATGACCCCTGTTCACTTCGCCTTCTCCTCAACCTTTATACTAGGCTTAACAGGCCTGGCCTTCCACCGATACCATCTCCTCTCCGCTCTCCTCTGCTTAGAAGGCATGATGCTCTCCCTGTTTATTGCCCTCTCCTTGTGGACCCTCCAACTGGACTCTACTAGCTTCTCAGCAGCCCCTATGCTCCTACTAGCATTTTCAGCCTGTGAAGCAAGTGCAGGCCTTGCCCTGTTAGTAGCCACTGCCCGCACCCACGGAACTGACCGCCTGCAAAGCCTAAACCTCCTACAATGCTAAAAATTCTCGTCCCCACCCTCATGCTAATCCCCACAACCTGGCTCACCCCCGCCAAATGGCTTTGACCCTCCACTCTTTCCCACAGCTTTATTATTGCTCTATTCAGCCTGACCTGGCTTAAAAACATATCAGAAACCGGCTGATCCTCATTAGGATTATATATGGCAACGGACTCTTTGTCAACCCCCCTTCTGGTCCTCACCTGCTGGCTCCTCCCACTAATAATTCTTGCAAGCCAAAACCACATAGCCCCCGAACCAATCAATCGCCAGCGAATATACATTACACTCCTAATCTCCTTGCAATTCTTCCTAATTATGGCCTTTAGCGCTACCGAAGTAATTATGTTCTACGTTATATTTGAAGCAACCCTTATCCCTACCCTCATTATTATTACCCGGTGAGGTAATCAAACAGAACGCCTTAACGCAGGAACATACTTTCTCTTCTACACCCTGGCCGGCTCACTCCCACTCTTGGTCGCCCTCCTCCTTCTACAAAACAGCGCAGGCACTCTATCACTCCTAACCCTGCAATACTCCGACCCCCTCCCCCTCACCTCTTACGCAGACAAGTTGTGGTGAGCCGGCTGCTTAATAGCCTTCCTAGTAAAAATACCCCTATACGGCGTACACCTCTGACTTCCAAAAGCACACGTCGAAGCCCCTATCGCCGGCTCAATAATCCTTGCCGCCGTCTTACTCAAATTAGGAGGCTACGGTATAATACGAATGATAATAGTACTAGAACCCCTCACCAAAGAACTAAGCTACCCCTTCATCATCTTTGCCCTCTGGGGAGTTATTATAACCGGCTCCATCTGCCTCCGCCAAACAGACCTAAAATCCCTCATCGCTTACTCTTCTGTCAGCCATATGGGTCTAGTCGCGGGCGGGATTCTCATTCAAACCCCCTGAGGCTTTACAGGAGCCCTTATTCTTATAATTGCACATGGTTTAACCTCCTCCGCTTTATTCTGCTTAGCAAACACCAACTATGAACGAACACATAGCCGAACCATACTTTTAGCACGAGGCCTTCAAATAGTCCTCCCTTTAATGGCCACATGATGATTCATCTCTAGCCTAGCCAACCTCGCCCTTCCCCCTCTGCCCAATCTTATAGGTGAGTTAATGATCATTACCTCCCTCTTTAACTGATCTTGATGGACCTTAGCACTTACAGGGGCCGGCACCCTCATTACTGCTGGATATTCACTATACATGTTCCTCATAACACAACGAGGCCCACTCCCAGCACATATCATCTCCCTAGACCCTACCCACTCCCGTGAGCACTTACTGATTATCCTTCACCTCATCCCCTTACTCCTCCTCATCCTTAAGCCAGAACTGATCTGAGGCTGGACCGCCTGTAGATATAGTTTAATAAAAATGTCAGATTGTGATTCTGAAGATAGGGGTTAAACCCCTCTTATCCACCGAGAGAGGCTCGTTAGCAGCGAAGACTGCTAATCTTCGCCACCCTGGTTAGACCCCACGGCTCACTCGCCCAAGCTCCTATAGGATAACAGCTCATCCGTTGGTCTTAGGAACCAAAGATTCTTGGTGCAAATCCAAGTAGCAGCTATGCACCCCACTTCACTTATGATAACATCAAGTTTAATCATTATTTTTACATTACTTGGATATCCTCTACTCACAACCCTTTCCCCCCGCCCCCAAGAACCCCACTGGGCCCTCTCCCAAGTTAAAACAGCAGTTAAACTAGCCTTCTTCGTGAGCCTACTACCTCTCTTCCTATTCCTTAATGAAGGTCTAGAAACAATCGTCACCAGCTGAACCTGAATAAACACTATTACCTTCGACGTCAACATTAGCCTTAAGTTCGACCACTACTCTATTATCTTCACCCCTATTGCCCTCTACGTAACATGATCTATCCTAGAATTTGCATCCTGATACATACATGCAGACCCATATATGAACCGCTTCTTCAAATACCTTTTAATTTTCCTCATCGCCATGATTGTCCTGGTCACAGCTAACAATATATTCCAACTTTTCATTGGCTGAGAAGGCGTCGGAATTATGTCTTTCCTCCTTATCGGGTGGTGGTATGGTCGAGCCGATGCGAACACCGCAGCCCTTCAAGCAGTACTATATAACCGAGTTGGAGATGTTGGTCTAATTTTTGCCATAGCCTGAATAGCAACAAACCTCAACTCATGAGAAATGCAACAAATATTCGCAGCTTCCAAAAACCTAGACCTTACATTCCCTTTATTAGGACTTATCATCGCAGCAACTGGTAAATCAGCCCAGTTCGGCCTACACCCCTGGCTCCCATCAGCCATGGAGGGCCCTACACCGGTCTCTGCCCTACTGCACTCAAGCACCATGGTAGTAGCAGGCATTTTCCTCCTCGTGCGAATAAGCCCTCTGATAGAGAACAACCCCACTGCCCTCACCATCTGCCTTTGCCTAGGCGCCCTAACAACATTATTCACTGCCACCTGCGCCCTCACCCAGAATGACATCAAGAAAATCGTCGCTTTCTCCACATCCAGTCAACTCGGCCTTATGATGGTCACTATTGGACTCAACCAACCCCAACTAGCCTTCCTCCACATCTGCACTCACGCCTTCTTCAAAGCAATACTCTTCTTATGCTCAGGCTCCATTATCCACAGCTTAAACGATGAACAAGACATTCGAAAAATAGGAGGTATACACCACCTCACCCCCTTCACATCCTCCTGCCTAACCATCGGAAGCCTTGCCCTCACGGGCACCCCTTTCTTAGCAGGCTTCTTCTCAAAAGATGCAATCATTGAAACCCTCAACACATCGCACCTAAACGCCTGAGCCCTCACTCTTACCCTCCTAGCCACCTCATTCACAGCAGTCTACAGCCTTCGTGTCGTTTTCTTCGTCTCCATGGGCCATCCTCGATTTAACTCCCTCTCACCTATTAACGAAAACAACCCAGCCGTCCTAAACCCCATTAAACGACTAGCTTGAGGAAGCATCATCGCTGGCCTCCTCATTACCTCCAACATCCTGCCTCTAAAAACACCCGTTATGTCTATACCCCCTCTACTCAAACTAGCCGCTCTTGCAGTTACAATCACCGGCCTTCTTATTGCACTCGAACTGGCTTCCTTAACAAGCAAACAATTTAAACCCACCCCCCTTCTCCCGACCCATCACTTCTCCAACATGCTTGGCTTCTTCCCAGCAATTATTCACCGCTTCACCCCAAAACTTAATCTGGTCCTAGGCCAAACAATTGCTAGCCAAATAGTAGACCAAACCTGATTAGAAAAAACAGGCCCTAAAGCCGTAACCTCTCTCAGTCTCCCTTTAGTTACAACTACAAGTAACCTTCAACAAGGTATAATCAAAACATACCTCACCCTGTTCCTCCTCACACTTACCCTGATAACACTGTTACTCTCGTACTAAACTGCCCGAAGGGCCCCTCGGCTCAACCCTCGAGTCAACTCCAAGACCACGAACAAAGTAAGTAACAGCACTCAAGCACTGATAATTAACATTCATCCCCCTGACGAATACATCAAAGCTACTCCCCCTACATCCCCTCGAAACACAGAAAACTCCCCAAGCTCATCAACTGAGACCCAAGAAGACTCATACCACCCCCCTCAAAACAACCCTGACACCAACACCACCCCTACCATATAAACCACTATATACATCACCACGGGCCGGCTCCCCCACGTCTCAGGGTAAGGCTCAGCAGCCAAGGCTGCTGAATACGCAAACACAACCAACATCCCACCTAAATAAATTAAAAACAGTACCAAAGATAAAAAAGGACCCCCATGCCCCACCAAAACCCCACACCCCATACCTGCTACTACCACCAGCCCTAAAGCAGCAAAATATGGAGAAGGATTAGAAGCAACCGCAACTAACCCTAAAACAAAAGAAAGTAAAATAAGATACATGATAAAAGTCATAATTCCTGCCAGGACTCTAACCAGGACTAATGGCTTGAAAAACCACCGTTGTTACTTCAACTACAAGAACCTTAATGGCAAATCTCCGGAAAACCCACCCCCTCCTAAAAATCGCAAATGACGCACTAGTTGACCTCCCTGCCCCATCCAACATTTCAGTCTGATGAAACTTCGGCTCCCTTCTCGGCCTCTGCTTAGCAACCCAGCTCCTTACAGGCCTCTTCCTCGCTATACACTACACCTCGGACATCGCAACAGCCTTCACATCCGTAGCCCACATCTGCCGGGACGTGAATTACGGCTGACTCATTCGAAATATACATGCCAACGGCGCATCTTTCTTCTTCATCTGCATTTACCTCCATATCGGTCGAGGCCTCTACTATGGCTCTTACCTGTATAAAGAGACATGAAACGTAGGTGTAGTCCTCCTACTTCTAGTCATGATAACCGCCTTCGTCGGCTACGTCCTCCCCTGAGGACAAATGTCGTTCTGAGGTGCCACTGTCATTACAAACCTTCTTTCTGCCGTCCCTTACGTCGGCAACACTTTAGTCCAATGAATTTGAGGAGGCTTCTCCGTTGATAACGCCACCCTCACCCGATTCTTTGCCTTCCACTTCCTACTTCCCTTTATTATTGCTGCCATAACTGTTATCCACCTCCTTTTCCTCCACGAAACAGGATCAAACAACCCCACTGGGCTAAACTCAGACGCAGATAAAATTTCATTCCACCCCTACTTCTCCTACAAAGACCTCCTAGGTTTTGCCGCCCTTCTAATTGGCCTAACCTCTCTTGCCCTTTTCTCCCCCAACCTGCTCGGTGACCCCGACAACTTTACGCCAGCAAACCCCCTTGTAACCCCTCCTCACATTAAACCTGAGTGATATTTCCTCTTTGCGTATGCCATCCTACGATCAATTCCTAATAAACTAGGGGGAGTCCTTGCCCTATTAGCATCTATCCTAGTACTAATAGTAGTCCCCATCCTTCACACATCTAAACAACGAGGCCTAACCTTCCGACCCCTAACCCAGTTCCTATTCTGAACCCTCGTCGCAGATGTGGCCATCCTAACCTGAATCGGTGGCATGCCCGTCGAACATCCTTTCATCATTATCGGACAGGTGGCCTCATTCCTGTATTTCTTCCTATTCCTAGTCCTCACCCCATTAGCCGGTTGACTAGAGAACAAAGCTCTCGGATGAGCCTGCACTAGTAGCTCAGTATCAGAGCGCCGGTCTTGTAAACCGGATGCCGGAGGTTAAATTCCTCCCTACTGCTCAAAGAAAGAAGATTTTAACTTCTACCCCTAACTCCCAAAGCTAGGATTCTCACATTAAACTATTCTTTGCTTAATATTTCAATGACATGTATGCAAACAACCATATCCTCAACCTACGTGAGTAAACGTATGTTCTCATACCCTGCTATGGTTTATCACCATTAATCTATTATAACCATACAAGCATGGACATGCATGTTTTATCGGACATAAACATGGGCATTAAGGAGACCAGGACATGTATGCCGTACAAGTAATATTTAGCACCCAAATTCTAGCTTGTGCAGTATTGCTTTCAAACCAGTCTGGTCACATTAAGCGACCACAATCCCTTAACAGAGTAATTCAATGCGCAGTAAGAAACCACCAACCAGTGTACCTGCAAGCTAACTCTTATTGATGGTCAAGGACAAGCAATGAAGGCTTACATTTGGTGATTTATTCCTGGCATTTGGTTCCTATTTCAAGGATAAAGAGTTGATTATTCCCCAAACTTGTTACACCCACATAGGTTAATGGTGGCAAACAGTTAGTTCATCACCCAACATGCAAGCATTATCTCCAGTGGGTAAGGGCTTAATTTTTTTAGTCTTCCTTTCATCTGGCATTTCAGAGTGTATGCATCAACACGAATTGAAGGTAGCACAAACAATTCCTGTTCTCCGAGGAATATATGTTTGTGGTGATAAGACATAACCCAATATTCACCATGGTTGGGGTATCAGGAGCATAAATGCAATCTTACTCCTAAATATATTAAGACTCCCCCTTTTTGCGCGAAAAAACCCCCCTACCCCCCTAAACTCCTGAGATTGCTAACACTCCTGAAAACCCCCCGGAAACAGGAAAACCTCTAACAGCTTATTTTTTCCAATTTAATGTGTATCTATTTATATTATTAAAATATTTCACCC